AGTATATGAATAAGGGAGAAACTCCATGAAAGAAAAATTAATGATTCATATAAATCACTTAGTGGGAAATGGCCCGAATAAATCCAACGAGTGATTAATAATCCTGTTAGACATAAAAAAGTAGCTAGCATCCCCTTTTCTGACGAATCATATGGTTTTATGATTTCATTGCCCAATAAGGTTATTAAATGAATTGTAATCACAATTGAAACAATAGAAAAGGAAATATGAGTTAATATATGCTCTAAAGTTGAAAATATCATAAAAAAGAAAAAGGGTGGGGATCCCCCATATTAATATTAATTATTGGGAATTTAATTTATTTTTATTATAGGATCTATTGGATCTCGTTTAGAAGACGGCATGCCGCCACTCGGACTCGAACCGAGATGCTCTAGCACTGCTTCCTAAGAGCAGCGTGTCTACCGATTTCACCATAGCGGCTTGCTCGAATTCATAATAGCCTATTTATATTCAATAGTCGAGATTGAACAAGTCAATTCAATCAAATATGTTTTTTTAGTAAAAATTAAATTGATAAAAAAAATGAGTTCAAAAGTCAATTTGAAGATTCATTAGTTTCATTTATTTTCCTTTAAGTGTCCAATCTTAGGGCTTTTTACGTAGTTTATGCGATTCTAAAATCGAACTCTTGCAGCTATAGAAATCTCTCTCTAGAATAAAAAGAATAAAAAAACTTTTTTCCTTTTTTACGCTTATTGTCATGTCATTATTTCTGGTTTATCTGATTTCATAATCATAAATTTGAAACAAAAAAGAATTTTTCTCAATGAATCTAAAACTATTTTGTATTTGGAGTACTGCAAATTGACACTTGTACATAATATAATAATATCTCAACAATCAAGTTCTTTTATTGATTCTTTTATTGATGATCTGAAAATTGGAGATATATGGTAAATCCATTACATATGGTAAATGCAATAAATTAAGAAGTTAGTTTTTAACATGGAATCCATTAGTTTCAACAATCTGCCCTTCCCGAAAAAGATAAAAAATTTTATTTATTGGAATTGTAAAGGTCGATGGGGAAAAAAAGACTCCCCACCACCAAAATATGAGTGAAAACAAAAAAATAAAAAATTGTATTTATTTTTTTATTTAGATTTAGAATTCAGAAAATAGAAGAATTATTCTTTTAGACATAACATTAAGATTCTATTTCATATTAATATGAACTTTGATTTTATATTAACAAATTACTGATCCAATTTTTTGAATCAAATGCATTTCGATTATTCCAATATTTTAGGACTTATTTGTTTGTCGTACAAAAAAACTTTTTGAATTCCCGGTAGAAAGAGATTTCCCTAATGACAAAGCTTTTAACGACGCCCAATATCCTTTCATTTTCCAAATATTTTTACGAATACGCTTTTTTGATATCGAAGTACGTTTTTTTGGAACTGCCATTTAAAAATGAAGAAGTTACTCATTGTTATAGTTGGATGTGAAAGACATCTATTGTTCTATTATTATTCTTATTCATTATCTATTTTTTCTCTAAATAATAATAATATAATATTCTCTTCATAAAAAAGAAATATAGATATGTCAAAGATCCATGAAAACTGGATCAAAAATGACTCGAAATAACAAAATATTCCGTAAAACCAAAAATTTTTGGTTTGGAACTATTAGTTCGCGTTGTTTATCTCTCAAAGTTATATCTTTAGAATCTGCATGTCATAGAAATCAAATCAAACTTAATAAAATAAAAAAAGAATATAAAAGACCTTTATTTTCGGCATTCTATACTTGATTTACATGTAATAAAATACCAGGATTGTACTTTTGACTAATAAATTGATAGTCAAACTAGAAAAAAATACAACTAAATTCCATTTTAAAATTCGAATGAGACTAGTAATAAATCTGTTAAAAGATACGTGGTTTGATAAAAAAGGATCTTAGTCATTTTTGATCCTTTCTCGCTAAAAAGTTCATTTTAGTTCCATATTTTTCTAAACTTTACTAATAAATTGTAAATTGTTTTGATTGAAATGGAAAACAATCAATCCCATAATGAATTAGTTAATTAATTGAAAATTAGTTAATGAATTGAAATAAACTAACTAAAATCAAGAGTTTTTTTCATTAGACCGATGACCTTAGTTAATCTTATAATTCCTATCAGCATCAAGTACTCTTTTTAGGCTAAATTTTTATCCTTGCTCTATGAATATAAATTTTGATTACGATAAATTATTCTATTTTGATTTTCCTATTATAAGTGTTCGTTTTTTTATATGTCACTTGGTCATATCATTTGACCAATTGTAACTTCTTTTTTGAATATTTGAACGGTTTTGAAAAGACTCAGAATAATTAATATTAATAAATACTAATATAAACTTCTTAAATCAGTTAGTGCATATCTTGATTTTTTATTGACTTTTTCGAAAGGTAAGATCCGGTGAATCGGAAACAATTAATTAAGAATAAAAAACTTTTTTTATGGAACAGACATATCAATATG